GATAAGGTCGAAGACAAAACAACCCCATATTTCTATTGTTTATTTTATTGTTGGATACATAATTAATCCTATGGTTACTTGGGATTATTGGTGGATCATTTTCTATTCTATTCTATAACTAACTTCAGACCATAGATCAAGCCAGGGAAGGGCGCCTTCTAACCGTTCTGTATATTGTCTTTTTCGTTCATGTTGCAATACAAACGTATTATTTAATTATACGATACGAGATTCTATTAGAATGAAGAATTCATTTATATATAAATTTATAAGAAGAAAAGAAAGAACTATTTATCTTATCTTTTCCTTGAGAATTTGTACATGACATGAAATAAACCTGTCTTTATAGTGATAATTGAGAAAAAGATTCTATCATATCTATCTTCTATCATAATATATATATATCGGTATATCGAAGTGATACCCCCGGCTTCCCCAAAAAAGAGAATGATTTCTTTCAATACTCACTAGTTGTTAGTTAACAATCCTAGTGATTGGATTCATATGCTTAATTCTGATAGGAAATCAAATAGTAAAATGATTATTCATCGAATGACTATTCATCTATTGTATTTTCATCAAATAGGGGATGGTAAGACTCTATGGAAAAATGGTGGTTCAATTCGATGTTGTTTAACGAAAAGTTAGAACATAGGTGTGGGTTAAGTAAATCAATGGATAGTTCTGATACTATTGGAAATACCAGTGGAAGTGAAGAACCCATTATAAATAATACGGGGAAAAAAACTCCTAATTGGAGTAATAGTGACAGTTATACTTTCAGTAATGTTGATTATTTATTTGATATCGGGAATATTTGGAGTTTGATCTCTGATGACACTTTTTTAGTTAGGGATAGTAATGGTGACAGTTATTCTGTATATTTTGATATTGAAAATCAGATTTTTGAGATTGACAATGATAGTTCTTTTTTAAGTGAACTAGAAAGTTTTTTTCCCAGTTATTTGAATAGCGGGTCTAAAAGTAAGAATCACTACGATTATCATTACATGTATGATATTCAATCTAGTTCGAATAATTACATTAATAGTTGCATTGATACTTATCTTCGTTTTGAAGTCAGCAGTTCTATTTCAGGCAGTACCAACAATTACAGTAACAGTTATATTTATAGTTGCATTTGTACTGAACGTGTAAGTCGTAGTAAAAGCGGGAATTCTAGTATAAAAACTCGTATTAATGGCGACGATTTCAATATAAGAGGAAAGTCTAATGATTTCGATATAAATAAAAAATACAGACATTTATGGGTTCAATGTGAAAACTGTTTTGGATTACATTTTCAACAATTTTTGAAGTTAAAAATGCATATTTGTGAACAGTGTGGATATCATTTGAAAATGAGTAGTTCAGATAGAATCGAACTTTCGATTGATCCGGGCACTTGGGATCCTATGGATGAAGGTATGGTTCCTATAGACTCTATTGAATTTCATTCAGAGGAAGAACCTTATAAAGATCGTATTGATTCTTATCAAAGAAAGACAGGTTTAACTGAAGCTGTTCAAACAGGCATAGGTCAGCTAAACGGTATTCCTATAGCAATTGGGGTTATGGATTTTGAGTTCATGGGGGGTAGTATGGGATCCGTAGTCGGCGAGAAAATCACCCGTTTGATCGAGTATGCTACTAATCGATCTTTACCTGTCATTATTGTGTGTGCTTCTGGGGGAGCACGCATGCAAGAAGGAAGTTTAAGCTTGATGCAAATGGCTAAAATCTCTTCCGCTTTATATAATTATCAATCAAATAAAAAATCCTTATATGTCCCAATCCTTACATCTCCTACAACCGGTGGAGTAACAGCCAGTTTTGGTATGTTGGGGGATATCATTATTGCTGAACCAAATGCCTGCATTGCATTTGCGGGTAAAAGAGTAATTGAACAAACATTGAAAAAAAAAGTACCCGACGGTTCACAAGCGGCTGAGTATTCATTCCATAAGGGCTTATTCGACCCAATCGTACCACGTAATCCTTTAAAGGGTGTTCTGAGTGAGTTATTTCAGCTCCACGGTTTCTTTCCTCTGAATCAAAATTCAAGAAATTAAAGTATAGCACTCGATTCAATTATTTGTAGCGAACGAGTATTTCTATTTAGTTCATCGTAATCAAAAAAATTTAAGTTATACTTGTTCGGATAATTATTTTTTATTTTATCTTTTCCTTCAGATCTATTTTTGATCTTACCCCTATTCATGATTAGTAATCAGAAACCCTTTATCAATCAATAGGATAAAAAAAAAAAAAAAAGAAAAGAGTGAGTTTCTCCTTCCGAAGAATTGGGTAAAGGAAAGACAGAAATAAAATAAAAATAATTTTATCTGGCCTTCTTACGTATTATTAATTATTAATTTAATTTATATTATTTATATTATTTTATATTATATATTATATAATTTCTTTCTTGTACTTATCTTATACTTAATATAATAACTTAATATAATATATATAATATATAATTTCTTATACTCATATAATTATAATAATTATATTATAATTATATGAGTATAATTAATTTAGAAGACATATATGGTATGGAAGACATATAGAAAGAAGTGATTTCTATATCTATCAAGAACCCCCGCTTTTTATTTTTTCTCATAGAATCGAGTCGCCGTTTTTTTTTGTTGGATCGGATTATAGTGAAAGTCGTGAACTCATAATAAATAATAAACTTTTTAATCCAAAATCCCTTATTAGAAAAATAGAAAGAAGAAAGGATGGGGGAAGAAGAATAATAAAATTTCTTATCTTAAAGTGAATTATCATACATATTTATGTGGAAAGATGAATAGGTACACTTAATTCAATTCTACATTCCTTGCACTTATTAACGACTTAATATTATTTATAATAATAATAGATATACTTAATTTATCATAAGATATTTTTATAATAGGTACAAATATTAAATTGGGACATCCATTCTATGACAGATTTCAACTTACCCTCCATTTTTGTGCCTTTAGTGGGCCTAGTATTTCCGGCAATGGCAATGGCTTCTTTATTTCTTCATGTCCAAAAAAATAAGATTGTCTAAATTCGATGGGACCAAATCTCATCAATTTATTTCAACACTAGATCATAATACAGATATTTAGTTAGTGTAATATGATACGATATGTGGCTCTTTCAGAACACAAATGAAAGACGGATATGCATACGGATACATAATATCCACATAAATGCATGCATATTATATGCAAGTACAACTGGTTAAAAATATATCGGCGAATACTTTGATTTTATTTTATTAAATTTTATTAAATAGAAAGTCAATGTATCTAACCAATTACTCCTAATAGTTCCCGTCAAAATAGTGCTAGTTGATGAGAGTTACTTCGGGGTCAAGAAAAGTAAAGTCAAATTCATTTGGGTTATTCTCTCAATTCCAATCGAATACAACAGGATCTAGTATAGTATAAGTATAGTATGAACTGGCGATCAGAACATATATGGATAGAACTTATAACGGGGTCTCGAAAAACAAGTAATTTTTGTTGGGCCTGTATCCTTTTTTTGGGTTCATTAGGGTTCTTAGTAGTTGGAACTTCCAGTTATCTTGGTAGGAATCTTATATCCGTATTTCCATCTCAGCAAATCATTTTTTTTCCACAAGGGATCGTGATGTCTTTCTATGGGATCGCGGGTCTATTCATTAGTTCCTATTTGTGGTGTACAATTGCGTGGAATGTAGGTAGTGGTTATGACCAATTTGATAGAAAAAAGGGAATAGTTTGTATTTTTCGTTGGGGATTTCCTGGAATAAATCGTCGTATTTTCCTCCGTTTCCTTATGAGAGATATCCAATCCATCAGAATAGAGATTAAAGAGGGTCTTTATCCTCGTCGTGTCCTTTATATGGAAATCAGGGGCCAAGGAGCTCTTCCCTTGACTGGCACTGATGAGAATCTTACTCCACGAGAAATTGAACAAAAAGCTGCCGAATTAGCCTATTTCTTGCGGGTACCAATTGAAGTATTTTGAAATGAACTGAAGAATTAATGTTTTCTCAGATTAATGTTTCCTCAGTATGAGGGAAGTAACTTGATAATTCCATTTTTAATACAATTGAAGTTTATTCAGAAAGTTCATTCGAGCAAAACAAAACATATTAGGATTTGATTTCCCACACTTCCATTGGCGGGACAATTCACATAGAAGAAAACAAAAGCGGGAGCGCGTATACGGAACAACTAAACGATAATAAAAAGTAACTTTTTGTATACCAAAAACAATTTTTTGTATGTGTATCGGGCCCAATTTATACTAGTAAAAAGTCTAATAAGTATGCATTCATCAAACATATCCGAACAGTTATTTCGTAATCGTAATACAGAATTCATCTTTTTATAACCAAGATGAATTGATATGTTACGTTATTCCTAAACTGTGTTTAGGCGGTGGAACATTTCGAAATAATTAATTGATCCTGGAGGCTTTTTTCGTCTCGAAATTCGAATAATATTCCTTACTTCAAGCAGGTTTTCGAGTATTCATCGACAGACAGGAACAAATGAAGATAAAATTAATTGAAATTTACCCAATTGAGATATCTCTGAGAATTATAAAGGACCCTTATTCTATTTCTATATTTTTTATAGATCTAAGGACTCAATTTGTAAACAAAACTGGGAATAGATCCATAGGTTTGATACCTTGTTATAGTTATAGAATTCGTGTTCAGAGAAATAGAAATATCAGTATAGAATCGACGAATGGAGCAGATTCATTAACAATTCACTAACAATTCACTAAAAAAAAAATGAAAAAAAGGAAAGCGTTGACTTCCCTCCCATATCTTGTATTTATAGTATTTTTGCCTTGGTGGGTCTCTCTCTCATTTAATAAAAGTTTGGAACCTTGGGTTATTAATTGGTGGAATACCCGGCAATCCGAAACTTTCTTGAATGATATTCAAGAGAAAAACGTTCTAGAAAGATTCATAGAATTAGAAGAACTATTCCTGTTGGACGAAATGATAAAGGAATACCCGGAAACACATATACAAAAACCTCGTATAGGAATACACAAGGAAACGATACAATTAGTCAAAACACAGAAAGAGTATTATTTCCATATCATTTTTCATTTCTCGACAAATATAATATGTTTCGCTATTCTAAGTGGTTATTTTATTCTGGGTAATGAAGAACTTGTCATTCTTAATTCTTGGGTTCAAGAATTACTCTATAACTTGAGTGACACAATAAAAGCTTTTTCGATTCTTTTAGTTACTGATTTATGGATCGGATTTCATTCGACCCATGGTTGGGAACTTATGATTGGTTCGGTCTACAATGATTTTGGGTTGGCTCATAATGATCAAATTATATCCGGTCTTGTTTCCACTTTTCCAGTTATTCTAGATACAATTGTGAAATATTGGATCTTCCATTATTTAAATCGTGTATCTCCTTCACTTGTAGTCATTTATCATTCAATGAACGAATGAAGAACTCATTTGATCCCCTGATAGCAATCAAATAAGAATGTTTCTTCGCGTATAAAGAATAAACAAAGTATTTTCAATCTTACTTATTCTTTAGACTTCTACCTGTTCAGGATATTCGTCCTATATTTCAGTACAATGGCAGACTCGTGGATAGGGAACTATACTAGCTAGCTACCTTTCTAATTTATTGTAGAAATTCCGGGATCAATGATTGGACCATGCAAAATAGAAATATTTTTTCTTGGGTAAAGGAACAGATGACTCGATCCATTTCTGTATCGATCATGATATATGTAATAACTCGGGCATCTATTTCAAATGCATATCCCATTTTTGCGCAGCAGGGTTATGAAAATCCGCGGGAAGCAACTGGCCGAATTGTATGTGCCAATTGCCATTTAGCTAATAAGCCCGTGGATATTGAAGTTCCGCAAGCTGTGCTTCCCGATACTGTCTTTGAAGCAGTTGTGCGAATCCCTTATGATACGCAACTGAAACAAGTTCTTGCTAATGGTAAAAAGGGGGCTTTGAATGTAGGGGCTGTTCTTCTTTTACCCGAGGGATTCGAATTAGCCCCCCCGGATCGCATTTCTCCTGAGGTGAAAGAAAAGATGGGAAATCTATCCTTTCAGAGTTATCGTCCAAATAAAGGAAATATTCTTGTGATAGGTCCTGTTCCCGGTCAGAAATATAGTGAAATTGTCTTTCCTATTCTTTCCCCCGATCCTGCTACGAGGAAAGACGTTCACTTCTTAAAATATCCAATATATGTGGGTGGGAATAGAGGAAGGGGTCAGATTTACCCTGATGGGAGCAAGAGTAACAATACAGTCTATAATGCTACATCGGCAGGAATAGTAAGCAAAATAGTACGTAAAGAAAAGGGGGGTTATGAAATAACCATAGTTGATGCACCGGATGGACATAAAGTGGTTGATATTATACCTCCAGGACCAGAACTTCTTGTTTCAGAGGGTGAATCTATCAAGCTTGATCAACCATTAACAAGCAATCCTAATGTGGGGGGGTTTGGTCAGGGAGATGCAGAAATAGTGCTTCAAGATCCATTACGCGTCCAAGGCCTTTTGTTCTTCTTGGCATCTGTTATTTTGGCACAAATCTTTTTGGTTCTTAAAAAGAAACAGTTTGAAAAGGTTCAATTGTACGAAATGAATTTCTAAATCTAGAGATCCTTTAACATTGAGTTGGTAAAGTAAAAAGCGCAAATTTTTGTCGATCGATACAATTATGTATGGTCAAAAATTCTGTAAACCCCTTGTTGCTTTGTTTATATTGTTTTCGTCGTATGTCTGGAATTCATTACTTGTATCCCATTCTTAGTAATAGACAATAGGCATACAAAGGAAAATAATCTAAGGAAAGGGAAGGATAAAGGAAAGGAACAAATAGTTCTAGGAGGGATTACATTACGAGTCTTCCTAATTTTCTATTCGACACAAGAAAGGGCAGCAAATCAATCCTTTCTTGTGTCGTCTTATTCTTATATTGAAATTATTTAAATAATAATAATTTTTTCTCCTTTTCGTCTGTTCGTCAAAGATTATTATGCCTTCTTTTTCGTGTCTATCGACATCCCCCTGTTTAGATTTCTAATTTAGATTTATAAAAAGTAGTAAGTAGTGGACAAATAAGTGGACAAATAAAAAGAGATTAAGGGGGAAGTAATTCATTGAGCAAATAGAACTTCGTCAATTATTCAATGAACTCTTTTTTTACTTACTTAATAAGAAAAATAAATAAAAAATATTCAAACAAAAAAAGACTTTTACCCTTCTGATTGAAAAACAGATTATATTTTTACGTATATCCAAATTATTATTTATTATCTCGTCGCAGTTTTTTTTTGTTTTATCTTTAGAGTAGAGTTTTTATAGGGTAAGGTTCTATCTATTACTATTATTCTATCTATTACTATTATATTAGATATAATATATTATTATATATATATATTATATATATGATTCATATGATTCATACAGATAAGACATCTTGCAAATAAA